TTACTCTAGAAAAATAAAAAAGAAAATTTCAAGCAAAAAAAAGACTCTTAATGCTCCGGGCGAAAAGATGAAATCTTGGATTTTTGCGCATATCCCAATCCTTATTGATTATCTCATCACAGTTAAAATTTTCTTTTTTATTTTTACTTTTTTTTTATAAGTTCATTGAAGAAGTTTTATTTGCTCAGTAAGTTACTCCCACCCCTTTTTTTGTTTGTCCACTACTTCTTATGAATCGAAACAAACGAGTTCCGATAGAACTGGAAAATCAAATAAATAGTAATCTTTGACGAACAGGATCAATAATCATTATTATTTCCACACAAGAAAAGGAATTTTCCACCCTTTTCTTGTGTGGAAGATTAGGAAGACGAGTAATCCCTCCTAGAATCATTTGTTCCTTTCATTTATCCGCGTGTATTCTCCTCCTACTTATGCCTATTATCTATTAGAATTCGATTCTATTAGGTACAAAAAAACTATTGATGCATTACATGGCATTTACAATCTGCCAATGGGAGGCCTAGCATAGTCACAACACTCCCATTTTGATTGAAAAAAAGAAGGGGGGATCAAGTAGTCTTCTTCACAATATACATACTATTGCTAGGAATGGGATACAAGCAATTTCCGGCATCTCGCAGAAAAACAGTATAAACAAAGCAAGCAAAACATTTTCCATGATTTTTTTGAATCATACATAATTGCATCGATCACAACAATTGGGCTCTTTTTACCAGCTTGATGAATCCGTGGATCTAGAAATTCATTTCGGACAATTGAACCTTCTCAAACTGTTTCTTTTTTAGAACCAAAAAGATTTGTGCCAGAATAACAGATGCCAAGAAGAACAACAAACCTTGGACACGTAATGGATCTTGAAGTACTATTTCTGCATCTCCCTGACCAAATCCACCCACATTGGGATTACTCGTTAATGGTTGATCAAGCTTGATAGATTCACCCTCTGAAACAAGAAGTTCTGGTCCTGGAGGTATAATATCAACCACTTGGTGTCCATCCGATGCGTCAGCTATGGTTATTTCATACCCCCCTTTTTCTTTACGTACTATTCTGCTTACTATACCTGCTGCTGTAGCATTATAGACTGTATTGTTACTCTTGTTCCCATCGGGATAAATCTGACCTCTTCCCCTGTTCCCACCTACATATATGGGATACTTTAAGAAGTGAACGTCTTTCTTAGTATCAGGGTCCGGGGAAAGAATGGGAAAGACGATTTCACTATATTTCTGACCAGGAACAGGACCTACCACAAGAATATTTCTTTTAGTGGGGCGATAACTCTGAAAAGACAGATTGCCTATCTTTTCTTTCATCTCGGGAGAAATACGATCGGGGGGAGCTAATTCGAATCCCTCGGGTAAAATAAGAACAGCCCCCACATTCAAAGCCCCCTTTTTCCCATTAGCAAGAACTTGTTTCAGTTGCATATCATAAGGGATTCTAACAACTGCTTCAAATACAGTATCAGGAAGCACAGCTTGTGGAACCTCAATATCCACGGGCTTATTAGCTAAATGGCAATTGGCGCATACAATACGCCCAGTTGCTTCTCGTGGATTTTCATAACCCTGCTGCGCAAAAATGGGATATGCATTTGAAATAGATGTCCGAGTTATGACATATATCATGATCGATACGGAAATGAATCGAGTCATCTGTTCCTTTACCCAAGAAAAGGTATTTCTATTTTGCATGGTCCAATTATTGATCCCGGAAATTTCTACAATAAATTAGGTAGGTAGCTAGTATAGTTCCCTATCCACGATTCTGCCATTGTACTGGAGGGGGAATCCCTTAGACGGGTAGAAGTATAAAGAGTGAGTCAGATTAAAAATGGTTTGTTTATGTACGAAGTAACATTCGGATTTGATTGATATCGGCAGATCAAATGAGTTCTTCATTCATTCATTGAATGATAAACCACTACAAGTGAAGGAGATACACGATTTAAATAATGGAAGATCCAATATTTCAAAATTGTATCTAGAATGACTGGAAAAGTGGAAACAAGACCAGATATAATTTGATTGTTATGAGCAAATCCAAAATCTTTGTAGACCGAACCAATCATTAGTTCCCAACCATGGGGCGAGTGGAATCCGATACATAAATCAGTTAATAAAAGAATAGAAAAAGCTTTTATTGTGTCGCTTAAGTTATAGAGGAATTCCTGAACCCAAGAATTAAGAATGACAAGTTCTTCATTACCCAGAATAGAATAACCACTTAGAATAGCAAAACAGATTATATTTGTCGAGAAATGCAAAATTATATGGATATGATCTTCATTGTGCATTTTGACCAATTGTATTGTTTCTTTGTGGATTCCTATACGAAGCTTTTGTATCTGTGTCTCCGGGTACTCCTTTATCATTTCGTCCAACAGGAATAGTTGTTCTAATTCTATGAATCTTTCTAGAACGTTCTTCTCTTGAATATCATTCAAAAAAGTTTCGGATTGCCTTGTATTCCACCAATTAGTAACTAAAGGTTCCAGACTTTTATTAAATGAGAGAGAGATCCACCAGGGCAAAAAGACTATAGATGCAAGATATGGGAGGGGAGTCAATGCTTTCTTTTTTGGCACTTTTAATCTGTTCTGTAAATTGTTAATGAAACTGCTTCATTCGCCGACTCTATCTGATCCGATATTTCTATGAAGCATGAGTTCTATAACAAGGTATGGAACCTATGGATCGGATCTATTCCTTCTTTTTTTTTTTGAATTGTTTAGTCCTTGGATCTAGAAAGAATATAGAAATAGAATAAAGGTCCGTTTCGAATGAAGAAATAATCAAGTTCCCAGATATCTCAATTGGTCAAATTCGAACCAATTGTATCTTCATTTGTTCCTTTCGATGAATGCCCGAAAAACCACTTGAAGTAATGAATATTATTCGGATTTCGAGACGAAAGAACTCCCCCTGGATCAATCAATTATTTCGAAATGTTTCACTGGCTACCCCCAACCCAGGAATAATTGAGGGGATATTTCTGAAGAATATTGATGATGAAATCCGAAATGGGTGGCAAAACAAGAGAGAAATTGAATAGTTATGAGAGATCCAATCGTTTGGTCATCAAGGAGCAAAAGAAAGGATAAAAAAAAAGAAACATCGATTGACGAAAGAGAGATAATTTACGAGATACGATCCATCTGTATCTAACGTATCAATTCAAAATATTGGTCCTAAAAAGATGAATTCTGTACTGTATTCCGAAATGTTCTGATATGTGTGATGAATACATACTTATTGGATTTGTTACTAGTATGAAAGAATTGAGTTTAGTTCCATATGTAAAAAAAAGAGTTTTGGTGGATAAAAATAGCTTCTTATTATGGTTGTTCCGTATTCGTCCGCTTGCTTTATTCTATGGGCCACAACACAACGGTATTACCAACGGAACGGGGGAAATAGAATCGAACATGTTTTGCTCGAATAAACGTTCCGAAGAAACTTCAGTTATATTAAAAAGGGGATTCCTGAGTTCCTTCCCTCATGCGGAGAAAGCATTCATTCTTCAGTTCATTTCAAAATACTTCAATTGGTACGCGCAAGAAATAGGCCGATTCAGCAGCTTTTTGTTCAATTTCTCGTGGAGTAAAATTCTCATCGGTACGAGTCAAGGGAATGGCTCCCTGGCCTCTGATTTCCATATAAAGGACACGACGAGGATAAAGACCCTCTTTAACTTCCATTCTGATTGACTGGATATCTCTCATAAGGAATCGAAGGAAGATGCGACGATTTATTCCAGGAAATCCCCAACGAAAAATACACACTATTCCTTCTTTTCTATCAAAAAGATCATAACCACTACCTACATTCCACGAAATTGTGCACCCCAAATAGGAACTAATGAACAGACCAGCGATCCCGTAGAAAGACATCACGATTCCTTGGGGAAAAAAAAGGATTTCCTGAGAGGGAAATACGGATATCAGATTCCTACCAAGATAACTGGAAGTTCCAACCAATAAGAATCCTAGTGAACCTAAAAAAAGGATACAGGCCCAGCAGAAATTACTTGTTTTTCGAGACCCCGTTATAAGTTCTATCCATATACGTTCGGATTGCCAGTTCATACTCGATCCAGTTGCATTCTATTGGAATTGAGAGAATAGAATAAGCCAAATGAATTTGACTTTACTTTTTTTTTTGTTTTGATCCCGAAGTAACTCTCATCAACTAGCACTATTATGATGTAAACCATTAGGAGTAATTCATCGAATTGGTTAGATAGAAAATAATAACATCCCCTTCATATGATCCCACTATGTATATCTACATACATATAGATACATTGACTTTCTATTTCAGATATTCGCTGATCTATTTGAAAACAAAAACAGCTATACCCACATACAATATACATGCATTTATCCATATATCATGGATCTGCATGCATAACAATAACAGCTTTTTTATTTGTGCTCGGAGGGAGTCACATGTCGTACCGTACCCTATTCCACTAAAAGATATCTGTATTATGATCCAAGTCCAAGTGTTAAAATAAATTGATGAGATTTGATCCCATCGGATCTAAACAATCTTGTTTTTTTGAACATGAAGAGATAAAGAAGCCATTGCAATTGCCGGAAATACTAGGCCCACTAAAGGCACAAAAATAGAGGGTAAATTGAAATCTGTCATAGAATAGGTGCCTCGATTTAATATTTGTACTTATTATAAATTTGTACTTGTTAGAAATATATCTTATGATAAGTATATTTATTATAAGTATATAATAAGTGCAAGGAATGTAGAACTAAATAAGTGTACCTATTCATCTTTCTACACAAAATATATGTATGATAATCCGCTTTTTTATTCTTGTTCTCCCGTCCTTATCTTATAATAAAGAGTTTCTTACGAGTTCCCTAAGGATTCGTTAGAATACGATCCAACAGGGATTCATAGTAAAAAAAAAGGAGGTTCTCGGGAGATATAGATATAGAAATATGCAACATT